AGAGCCAAGGACACGGCCGGCAGGAGGTTTTATTCGCGTTTGTACGTTATTTAAATCATTCTAGCCTTTCGCTTGCTTATCTTATTATGTTTCTAGTTCTCGCTTGTGGTAAATTGTATATTCATACTTTCAGTTCTAAATTCATTTCCCCAGACCCGAGAAGAAAACAAAAGAAAGAGATGCGGATGAAAGTGAGCCCCCCTCCTCTCTCTTAGAGTGCCAAAACCAAGAGCAATTGACCCACGGGCAAAGGCGTAGGAAGCACAGGTCAAAGAAGCAGCACTCGCCGCAGGAGATCGAACAGATCCGGTTGGTTGATTCAAGTCTAAGTAGCATCAAAAAAAGCGATATAAAGTGCCCCCATTGACCGAGTGAAGTAACAGCAGGCATGGCATCATAGGCAAAAAGAAAAAAGGCCTTGATTGACACGTACGTAGGTTCTGGTGGGAACATAGACATCTCACTCCGTGCTATGAACGAAGGAGCGCGTAAATCATTCATAGGTAGGCCCCATAGCCATCTCCAATCATGTGGGGGATGTCAAGACCAAAGTACCGACCCAAACGGGGTATGGATAAACAAAATAGAGGAAGCTAGCAGCGCGTCAGAAAGAAACTTATTTGAATAGCTACCCGAATCCCAACCCGCAAGCATTGAACCGTAAAGTGGTTCGCCCTAATGAATAAGCGGGAGATAAAGAGACATTCATCTGCACCTTTCAACACTGCCGCCCATCCAATCTTACGGCCGTTCTTTACCCTACGAGTGCTTCTGGCATGTGAGCTTCTAGTGAGATTCTTGTGACCGGGGGATAAAGTCTCGTTCGAAGCAGAAAAGTCCGAGTTGGTCAGTTGGGAAGTAGGTCGTAAACTTCCCTCTCCTCTTTCTTTATTTGCATAACCTCGCATCACACACAACAACAGGCATGGTTGCGCACCAACCGGAGTCGGTCCTTGCTTAGGATGCCCACTACCCCATACATTATCATACAAAGTCTATTACCTTCCCAAGTCCAGGAATAGCGGGTCGGGAAGCACCTTAGTCAAGATTGATAGCCGGTGGGGACACCTCTTGGAGACTCGAGCAAGACCTTCGCACATCAGCAGCAGGAAAGACAAGATCACATAATAAGAGAGAGAGTCATAATCTAGGGCAAGCATTTCATAAAAATATCGTCCCTTCGGTCCTTCTTTAGAGAAATCTTCTTTCTAGCACTGAGCTGCAGTCAGACAGTTGATCGGTCGGGCATCGCCCTTGTTGACAGAAAAGACAGAGAGTTTATAACACAGAGTAGAATATGCACAGATTTCCATGAATGAACTGCCTTGCCCCTAGCTAAGAACAAATAAGAGGAAAAACTCTTGCACGCTCTTTAACCAACCTCAACAGGGGAGAACTCAACTACCCTTGCAGACAACTAAGAGCAGATCAAGGACCATTGGTGTATAGGCCGTCAAAGCCAAAGACCGATCTACTTCCGGCGAATAGTTGGCCTTTTCTGCCTCCCTCAATGGACTGACCTAGTCGCCCTTCGGAGTATCCCGGATCGGCACTAAATATCATAGCCAATGAAAACCTAACCTTCTATTACTACTCCTTTCTAGAGAGATAGGCACTAAAGAGAAATCGTTTGCCCTAATGATGACATCGGCTATTGGAGTGACGCCGAGGCAGAGGGAAAATGGATCTGTGCCTGAGTCAACTCATCCGGATTCTGAGCGTTCTTCGGACCATAGAAAAAACTAAACTCTATTCTCGCGGAGCTTTAGTTTAGAGTTTAGCACCGCGGGCGGAGCATAAGGCTTCCAATCGCTCTCTGTCTATTCCCGTGACAGTGAGACGCACTTGTTTTTGTATGGATCTTACTAGCGAAAAGGCACTTAAAGTGTCTTCTTTCCAATTATATTTCGGGAGGGAATTTAAAACATCTTTCACTTGAAAGCGATCGATCTCGATTGAGTTGACAAGTCATCGCCAGCTTTTAGTATTTATAAAAAATGCAATGATCTATTCCACCAGCCAAGCATAGATAAAAGATATACGCGCTTCTCCTTCATAAAAGAGCGCTCCGACCGTCAAGCGGGCAAGTGCTGGGCTTGGTAGGTTCAAGTGAACCTTTAGGCAGAGAACTGGATTAGCTTAGAGTGAAGTTTACCGTAGTAGAAAAGAGGTCGGTGGAACCGGTACAGAAATGGGTGATTTTCCATTCGAGGAATTCCGTCTCTGGCTCGTGGGTTTAGCCAATGATGCTTCCTTTCTCAGCTATTTCTCACTGGTAGCTCGCTACCAGTCCCGCGCACATAGGCTATTTGCGATCGAAGTTTAAGAGTTCCTATGAAGATGCGTAATCCCATTCCGTTGTCGTCCTTCTTCTTATTGCATTTTTTTCATTGTAAACTGAGCTTGTCGATCAAACTGTGGCTTAGGTCGGACCGTTCCCTAAATTATTCACTTCCTCACAACCGAGCCCTTCGATCGAGTCTTTGTCCTGAAAACAGTTCCTTCTTCGCATCTCTCAAGTGAGAAGGATTTGGTCTCATCTCTTCCTGGAAAGCCTAAACCCTCACTCTTCCAAGCCTTCCTCGGACATCAATCCCGGAAAAAAAAAAGTGTAAGTTAGAAGAAGACCGGTTAGGATCACACTAGTCCTGGCTGGCCTATTATGAACTCTTTTCCCTCAGAACAAGACAAAAAGAGGCTTGCAGGTCTAGTCGCATACCCCTCTCGTCTTATTGTTCTATTCGTTGCAGTGGGCGAAGTCGTATTTTTTACCAGCCATATTTTTGAATGCTTTGCTTCGGCTTTTCTTTTGGATTATGCCCTAATTTAATTTTACGAGAAAGCAGCCGAGCCGGGATAGGAAATTTGTGTCAGTTTAAAGTGAAAGAACGAGCCCTATGACTATTCTTGCAAAAGCCCTTTATACTTTACTTTATTAGTATCTCACTTGGATTCTTCTCACGAATTGGATTTGAACCAATATCTCCGGGCGACTTTCCTTTTAGTCGATCGTGAGTGGGTCTGTCGTCCTCCTCATTATAGTCCTCCTAAAATCAATAGCATTTCGTCGGAAAACATCCTGTCTTTTTACCTGAGTAGTCCTATGCATAGTCAGTACTATAGCCCCAATCATGGCAACTAATAAAATTAGACTAGGAACCAAAAACCAGACGAAATAGTAGGTATAAAGTAAATTGCCCAATGTTTCCAAAGCATCTCTAGTTTTGATTCGGTTTTTTGTTTTAGTTTCTCTAGATCCAACTCTAGTATATGTTCCGAAATTGTAGTTCGTCAAAAAACTTGGCCAGCGCCATTCAATCTTGTAAACTCATTGACACCGCAATTGGAAAAAGAGATACGAACGGAGAGGAATAACCAATCGATGAAAGAACATGAAACCATTCTGTTTCAATAGAGGTACGAGAAACGGTTGGGGGCAATGAAGTAGGTGAAGTGGTTGGATTTTGCGAGCTGTTCCAACCACTGCTGGATGTGATTCCAAGAGCCAAACGAGAATGAATACCACACATAAGAGTACAAACCAGGGTCCCTAAAAGAATGTTTAACCGATCCATTCCGGATCGACCGAATTGGTACGGAAGTTGTAACATGGGAAAACCACATAAAACACAACTTATTTGAATAACCCGGTGACCTACCAATTGTAGAAGTAGGATCTTTGGCAAGCAATAAGCACTTAAATTATACAATTCGAGTGTACCATCTTCTTTCTCATTTCGAGGTAAAGGTGCGGGAGGAAAAGAAAACAACGAAGGGATCCGAATCGGACCTAAATGGGAATGACATGAAAAGTCTTTTTCAAAACCTAGTATAAAGGGCGTTACGACGATATACGAGAGGAATGGAGAAAAACTCTTGATTGGTGTGGAGGGGCAGATCTTGTTATTATATAGAAAAAGAAAGAGTCGTCTCATTTCCTTACATTAGCAATGGAAGAAAAATAAAAGTCAATATCTGTGAAACATGAGCTTGTGATATAGCTACACCTAATTCCTATCTCTGGCTCCTTTATCTACGGGAGCTGAAGTCGACCCTTCCCCAGCATCTTTCAGGAATTCCTTTTGGGCCCATAGTTGTCGCTGGAATAAAGTCATCCCCTCTTCGACGGCCCGCCTTCGAGCAGCACAGCAAGTCGGGCCTCCGTTTGAGCAAACGGTGCCATTTGCTCCGCCAGCTGTCGCGCCCGTTCTTGGTCACGAGCCAAATCCATTTCTCGGGCTTGATCCAAGCGGCTGTCGACTCCGTCCAGAAACGTCTTGAGGTCTTGATTTTGTGTCTTGCCTCAAGACCCTCGGCGGATTGGACCGGGCTTTCACTCAAGTGGCGAATCTCCCTATCCACTTGATCGAGCTCCGCTCCTCGCTCGAGCTACCAGCTTTCTTATATTTAATTCCTGTTGACTAATCCGAGTCCTTGAGAGCTTAGACGTCAGCGGGGAAGAACTCCGAATTTTATCGGCTCCTCCTCTCTTGCCCTCTTGATGGTATCCAGTTGAAATGGTTGCAGCCCCTAGTTCAGGCTCTAAGTAAAGCATTCACGCACCAAAGACCTCTTACTACGCTCCTGAGCCTAGGAAAGATAAATCCCATTTGCCTTATACGTACTACTGTGCAGCAGATGATTTAGCTGCCGTTATTCCTCCACCAGCTTCTTTTTGGCATCAAGCCAGCCCGCCCTTATTCCTTGCATCAACAGGCAATCCCGCATAAAAGAAAGGCTACTGACTTGGCTGATTCAACAAGGGAAAAAGGCATCCATTCAAACAGCTCCCATTCCTATGTTGACACCAAGAGAAAAAAACCCTGGAGCCTTCCTCTCTATCCATTCCTTTTTCAAAATCATAAAGGAAGGAAATGCTTAGCTTACTAAACCAGCAACAGCGGAGTAAGCTCCCATATCCGTGAAGGACTGCTTTCCAGCAGAGGAAAACTTCTCGTTGCTGAGCTTGCCGTTAAAGAGTAAGATGCTGATTATATAGCAGCTCCGATTCCTTCACCGAGAACGAGAAGGAAGTCTTTTATTACGAACAAGCGCTAAAGAAGGGGGTGGGATCTCTCCTAAAAGAAAGAATTGACCTCGAGCCTGTCCTACTTATTCTTCTTTTCCCGTTCCTGACCCACGGATCAGTTGGCAAATCGAATCCCACGGGGACTTTACTAAAAAAAGGATCCCTAAAATCAGACTTTATAAGGAAGGCTAGCTTCTCGAACCAGACCAGAATCTTTGAAGCTCTATGGGAAGACTTACTCTAGGTACACAGACAGACCAAGCTAAGCCAATCTCACGTCGGGGAAATTCTAGCCCTTGAAAGCAGCCCACTTCGGAGTCTCTCACAGGAGAAGGACTGACCTTTTCTCTCATTCCTATCGAGAAGACTAAGTCAGGGCGAGCTCTTACTTAGAGAGAGTTAGTTGGGTAGGGTCACTCTAAGATCAAGAAATCCTGAGTCACGAGAGAGATTCTCCACACGAACGTCAGGTTATAACTTACATAGGTGAATCGGACCAAGACCTATCTTACACCAACAAGGAGTCGCTTTTGTTACGCAGTTCGCTTAAGCCTTCCTACATATGCGGGCCCACCGGTTTAAAGAGTCCTCTATCCGGACTCCCCCTAGACCTCTGTCTGGCCTAGGGAACTTCTCTAAGCTCGAGAGCTCCTGTCTCCTCACTTAAAGCGTAAGCGGCTCACCTCTCCCCGGAAACAAGCCAAACCAAAGCAAGCAAACTAACGACGAGAAAGTCTCATGGTACGTCCGCTAGTCCCTTTGATTTGATTCCCAATCGTGCACGGCGATAATCAAATCAATTCGTAGGCCGCCCCCCGAATTTACATTTACCAAGGAATCACGGTAAGTGGAAAGCTCCTCCAGAACCTTCGCTATTTTAAGGCGTTTTTCCGGGGAATCCGCCGCTTCCCCTTATTTGCTGCTCCACAATGCTCTCTCCAAAACGAAAGTGAAAGAAGCCCGCGTACCCACTCTTCTTTCCCCCCATTGCTGGGGGCCTCGTCCTCAGGGACTACACCTTTCAAAAGGATAAACTTAGAAAACAAATAGAATCAAAAAGGCCATCATTAATGCGAACAAGGCAATAGCCTCGGTTAGAGCAAAGCCCAGGATTGCATATCCGAATAACTGTTTTGCCAATGATGGATTTCTTGCCACGGAATGAATTAATGAACTGAATACGTTTCCAATACCTACAGCAGCTCCCGCTGAAGCAATTGTAGCAGCTCCGGCACCTATTGATTTTGCACCTTCTAACATCTCGAATGGAGAAAAACTCGTCACGCTTTTTCATTCACGATTTTTTGTTCTCGTCGCTTCAAAACCTCGTTCCTTTTCTCTTGGACATCTCACTTGAAATGCAATCAATGCATTCATTCTTTTCGATCTTATACTCAGATAGACTAAAGACTCACCCAATTTTCATGAATAAAGAAAGGGATAAACAACGACATCTGTGAACTCGGGTAGGCTTAGGGCATACCTCTGCCCTAAGCTAACAGCTTTCTTCTCTTATGTATGTAATAGTTGGATGAAAAGATCGCTCCTATCCTACAGCCGTGATCAACTATACTAAACGATTGATTCCACCCACTTTCAGCTATATCAACAAGGGATCTCTTTAGTCACGGTTGGGCACAACAAAAGTCAGGCCATTTTTCTATGGACTGCGCTCCTTACTAAGCAAGATGACTCCATCTCCTGACAAATGAGATGGAACTCAAGCCAAACAAAGGAAAGAAGTGACCAAAGACTGACTTACTTTACGAAAAAAGAAAGGAAAAACTCTTCTTCAATGGGACTTCGCTATTCTAAAAGAAGGAAGGATGCCGATCTCTTTCGGTTGGGGTTGATCCCCTAAGGCGGGTTGAAAACTTTCTTTTTAGTTGAAATTTTTTAAGTACTCAAAATAAGCCTCTTTGCCAGTCGATTTCGGATGCGGTGTTTTGGTAAGAAGAATATACGAATTTCAAGAAGTTCAGTTTTTGTGCCCCCCTGCTTCCTATTCCTACTCTGGAGGATCACTCTTTCGCTGACTATGTCGCTCACTTCCCTTCTATATCTATATAGAATAGCGAAGTCAAAGACTTCAACTTCCAATTCAAGAAAGTCCTTGCATGTACCCTATCCCGATTTCCTCTTGCTTCTGACTCAGAGAAGAGAGAATTTTGAAGCCTTTTACTTAAGTGCAACAAAGACTGGTGCCAAGCTTCTTCCTCAAGGACGGGAAATCTTACTTCTGAGTCTGGGCCTGTCTTCTCTGCTAAGAGAACTCTTATACTAAAATAAGGCTTGTATCTAAACTCATTCGCAAAGCCCAGGACCTCCTCTTTTCTTTAGATAGAACTAGAGCGGGCAAAGTACTCTTTTTCAATCAATTAGGCTGATTACTCTTCTAGTTGGAACTATTTTTATTAAGCTCCCAACGAGAATGGTTGGTTCAACAAGCTGCATCATGGTATCATACCTTCATCTAAAAGATGATTGCTAAATCCCAAGCATATCTAATCAAATCGTTCAGTGTGCTTGCTATTTTGATCGTCTTTCTTTTTTCTTTGCTAGAGGAATCCACATCGTCTGCAGGGACCAGATGAAAAAGGTCTGTGTCAAATCAACGAACGAAAAAATAAGATAATATACACTAGGTTAGCTCATCCCCGCCTATTGGTTCATAGCCAAGAAGGAGTTGACTTTCCTCAGGTGATAATTAAAGGGAGGGGTTTTCTTCCTCCCAATCGGATATATGGGCCAAGTAGAACATACAGCCAAGTGTACCAATCAAAGAATGAAAGCTGTAAAGGGAGCCCACCCAAGCCGGGGTTGAGTCCAATCATTGGTCCTAGCGATGAAAAAGACAATCTAAGCCAAAACTTGTTAATTCATTTTTGGCTTTCTTGTCTTTATATTAGATTAGACGCAAATAAAGATTTACTAGATTCCACTTTGACTTCCTTCGAGCTGACTTACTAATTACTCAATGCCTGAGCTTCCTTCTTTATAGTAATAGAAAAAAGTGTTGAACTCAGACTCTCCCTATCTTGCAGCCTAGCTTAGACCGGATTTCTCAATGCAAAGAGCTAACTTCAAGCGCTTACTCAATGGCAAAGCCAAGTGCTAGAGCTTAATGCCAAACAATCGAGTTAGAGTTCGATCCCTGGAAAAGTGGTCGATCCAACAGCCGTTAATCGCATGTGCAAGTGCCTAGTTTAAATACCGTATGAGATTGACCCACTGAACTCACTCAAGAAGCGGAGACAGTCCAATAAAAAAGAAGCGAAAACGTCATTCCGGGGAGATAAGGTAGACTTTCCTTTCTTCGGAAGCAGCAACAACCAAGACTGCTTATGGACCTTCGATCACTAAAGTAGAAGGGAGAAGAAATCTCAGAAGCTAAATAAATGACGACAGAGCTACTAAATCTGCTTGCTGACATAGTTTCAGAAAAGAATTGTACCGATAAGTGGAGATGGCTGCCAGACTCGCTGAGGGCTTCACAGTGAAGTCAGTTTATTCATCTTTTTTTTTAGATAGGCAATTGTTAGTGGGGGTGGGGGTGGGGAAAATGTTAGTTTCCGGGACTCAGTTTATTCATCTTTGGTGAAGGATGTGCAGGTGCAAGCCTAAGAACCAAACACAAACTTCCGGACGACGTGTAAGAAACAATGGAGATGCGAAGTTCCATCAAAAGCTATAATTTTGGTGTGGAGACTGTTTCAACGAAGAATTCCCACTAGGGACGCATTAATGCGAAGAGGTATAATTAACTCTGCTCGTGAGTTGTGCCGTGTTTTCCGTTTTCTGCGAGATGAGATTGTCGATCACGACTGTGATATTGTAGTCCATTTCTTGCATCATGGCTCGCTGTTCCTAAAAAAAGGGCATAAAAGAGTAAAACATCTGTTATGGATCGCAGTGGTTTGGTGTCTGTGGCAGGCAAGAAATAGAATAATGTTTGCAGGGGAAAGTAGCAGTATTGAAGAACTGGTTCACCAAGTGAAACTGGTTTCTTGGGCCTGAGTTACTGCAAGACGGGGGAATTCTGGTGTATTGTTTGCAAACTGGTGTGCGTGCCCCAGACTGGTTGGGGTCGGAGTCATTGTGATAGGCAGCTGCTGGTCGTGCACTGCAAAATCGTCCAGCAGTGTGTGGATTTTGCTGCTGTTCCCATTTGGAGAGGCGCACAGTTTCTAGACAGAAGTTTAATAAATCATTTGAATAGGTAGTGCATGCTTTGGAAGGGGGGTCTAAGGCACCAAAAGCTGTATTGAAGCAATGTTGCATTCCTCTCTTTAAAATTAGAGGTGCAGACCTGCAGGTGGTTCGGGTGGAGATCAGCAAGCACATCTTGCTAGTTCTTTTATTTGTTGCTGCTGTCAACTCATGTGCAGTCGGCACATGTCACAATTGTAATAGAATTAGCAAACTGTATCTGTTGAATTTTTTATCATCGTGTTAAAGTGGGGTACTCTTTTTCCTCCTTGGATCTTTTTCTACTGGGTATTGACCCGAGAGGTTTAAAAAGATCCCTTGTACTAGTTTAGGTTAGAGTATCCCTTGTACTCTTCTTAATAAATCTTTTACTTATAAAAAACAAACTTAATTACTTGCACTTAGGGTCTGTTTGAATCAGCTTACTTAAGTGTATCTACTGGTATAAACACTTGTGAAATAAGAACTTATAAAAACAGTTTATGACATGTTCATAAGTTGTTTTGAGCTAATTTCTATAAGCTCTCCTAAGTAGCTTACGAAAAAACAATTAACATTATTTTATCTTTTATTATAAAATAGTTTATGCATAAGTTCTTTTTTTTGACGGTATTATGCATAAGTTCTTATCATGTAAGCATTTATGCTATAAACACCTCCTTAATTAATTTGTTTATCCAATTTACAACTATTACCCAATACTATCAACTGAATTAAGTTCGAATCTTTACAAACTTTCATTTCCCCGATCACGTTTAAAATCATGCAGAGATTGGTTGCTGGATGTATACAACTGAAAGACAGTTATCACGTCTAAGATTAGCATATTTAAGAGCAGTCCTCAGCCAAGAGATGGGGGCTTTTGATACAGAATTAACCAAGGTAATTAAAACCGGACCGGAGGATGAACCGGAAGAGGCAGCGGTTCGGGGTTCTTTGGGTTCAACCGGAATTAATTAAATATATTATTTAATAATTTTTTTAATTATACAAAGCATAAAAAACAGTAAAAAAACCATAATACTCATAATTTCACACCATAACAATTAATTTAAGTTCAACAAAAGTACAAAACAACAACATATCCAAGTCATTACCTAAAACAACACACATAAAACCGCAAATGTCTTGAAGACCATAATAATACAACATATCGAAGTCATTACTTAAAAGAACACACCTAAAACTGAAGCAAATGTCTTGAAGAACTACTCATAAAATTACTTAAAACAAGTACTCATAAAATTCATTAAGGTTGCCTCCATCAAATTCAAATGTGTTCGGAATGGCATCATGAACCGGATTTAATTAAATAGATTATTTAATATTTTTATTACAATATATAATAGATAAAAAAACAAAAAAAAAATATACTATTCAAAATTTCACACCACAAAAATTAAACTAGGCTTAACTTAAGTTCAACAACACAACAATATGTCATTGCTTATAGTTTGAAGAAGATAAATTTTTTATTTTTTGAAAAGCCCGTAAAATAGTTATTGATTAATAAAACAATTGTTTCTTTGAATAAATAGTTAAATACATGAATTGCAACGTGATTTTGTAAAAGTTTGTTTGCAGTTTGGAAAAAAAGGACTGATTTATTATTAATTATCACCGCTAGCAGATAGGCTAAATAAAGATCATCCACTAATTAGGAAGTGTTATTATAATTATTAATTCCAAATAAAAATATCAAGAGCAAGAAACACAAGAGTTGTAAAAACTAAAAAAAATAGCAAGAACGAGAGAGAGAGTTTAAAAGTTCATTTTTTGGAGTCCCACATCGACCATGTTGGGTGAATGTGAGAGGAGGTGAGGTTATAAAAGAAAAGGAAGGCAGCGTGAAAAGATATCTGGTCTTTTTGACTTAAAAGTTTGAAAAAGTCAAAATAAAGGCTATGAGTTTGCAACCGCTTGAACCGGCTTAGCAACCGGTTTTGGCCGGTTTTTCCGGTTTTAGGCCGGTTTCCCGGTTTTCTTGCCGGTTATTAGTGAGAGCGGTTATGATGCTCATCCGGATAGGGGTCCGGTTCCCGGTTCGCCCGGTTGAACCACCCGGTCCGGTCCGGTTTTGATAACCTTGGAATTAACAAGTGGAAAAGTCATCACTGGAATTAGCAAGCACATGAGTGTCATACAAGATGCCATTGGTGAGAAGGTCAGCAAATAAATCAATGTCACAAGTTTCCCCTTTCTTTTTATTACCATTTTCTCTTCACCACATTCTATGACTGAACCTCAAGGGATGTTTTTTCTCTCACAGTTGGGTCACTTCACTTCTAGCTGTGCAACTTTCTTCGCTGGAATTGTGATTGCTGCCATATGCTGTTGGGAAGTGGCACTTCTATGCTTAGTAGTTGTCCCACTTATTCTTTTAATCGGGGCTACTTACACCAAGAAAATGAACAACATATCAACCACTAAATTGTTTTACCATTCTGAAGCTACATCTATGATAGAGCAGGTATATAAATATACATAACTCAGTCTTCAAAATCAATGATACTTCTAGTCTAGTGACTAGTATCACAGTATTATACATCATGTGACCTAACTTAGTCAACTTAAATGTTAAATCTCAACCCATTTTAACAAGCTTTGACATTGATATTTCAGACAATATCTCAAATAAAAACAGTATATGCTTTTGTTGGAGAGAGCCTGGCAATAAAATCCTTCACAGAGAACATGGATAAGCAGTACGTCATAAGCAAAGGGGAGGCACTTGTGAAGGGAGTTGGAACAGGAATGTTTCAAACTGTAAGTTTCTGTTCTTGGGCTCTAATTATTTGGGTTGGAGCTGTTGTGGTCAGAGCTTGGAGAGCAAAAGGAGGAGATATAATAGCTGCAGTGATGAGTATTCTTTTTGGTGCTATGTAAGAAAGCAACAAACTTCAGGCTAGTTTTATAATGAAAACAAAAGTTTATAATACAGTAACAAAATTGTCTTTGTGAAATGTAGATCTATCACTTATGCAGCACCAGATATGCAAATATTCAATCAAGCAAAAGCTGCAGGGTATGAGGTCTTCCAAGTGATCCAAAGAAAACCACTAATAAATAATGAATCAAAAGGGAAGATGCCTAGGAAGATTAAAGGTGATATTGAGCTACGAGATGTTTATTTTTCCTACCCATCACGACCAGAGAAACCTATCCTTCAAGGACTGTCGTTGTCCATTCCAAGAGGAAAGACAGTAGCACTAGTTGGTAGCAGTGGGTGTGGAAAGAGCACTGTTATTTCTCTAATAACCAGGTTTTATGACCCCACAAGAGGTTAGTTAAATTGGTTTTTTGCTTTTCTTTTACTTCCTCTATTTTATCAACTGGTTAATGCTCATGTTCTTATTATTTACCAGTAAACAAACTATATAAATGCAAGCAAATATATGTAAATACAAGATTAGATGGTAGTAATATAAAAAAGACTATAAAGGACTGATAGTGCATTAAAATTAATAGTATTGTAGAAATTGATTGTGTATTCTTGAAAGCAAATCAACACTGCCAAGCCTGACATTGTTTTTAACATTCCAGGAGAAATTTTTATTGACCGTCACAGTATCAAAGATCTTGATTTGAAGTTTCTTCGAAGTAATATAGGGGCTGTTTTCCAAGAACCATCACTCTTTGCAGGCACCATCAAGGATAACTTGAAACTGGGAAAAATGGATGCAAGTGATGAAGAGGTTCAGGCGGCAGCAGTGATGTCCAATGCACACACTTTCATATCACAGCTGCCTAATCAATACCTAACTGAGGTGAGGTGCTTAAACTAGAAAGTCACCTTTTTTAAGCTCAGTTGTTCCTTACTTGAATTGTCCTTTTATTGTATTAATTTATATGTATACATGATTAATCATATTCTGATCCTTTTTTATTAATGGGCTCAAATGCGTGCCTGACATGCCAGGTAGGACAAAGGGGCGTCCAAGTATCAGGAGGTCAGAAACAGAGAATTGCAATTGCAAGAGCCATTCTGAAAAATCCTCCTATCCTTTTGCTTGATGAGGCTACAAGTGCCCTTGATTCAGAGTCAGAAAAGCTAGTTCAAGAAGCACTAGAGACAGCTATGCAGGGAAGGACTGTCATCTTGATTGCACACAGGCTCTCAACAGTTATAAATGCAGATATGATTGCTGTGGTCGAAAATGGACAAGTTGTAGAAACAGGAACACACCAGAGTTTGTTAGACACGAGCAAATTCTATAGTACGTTATTCAGCATGCAGAACCTTCAACCAGCTCCCGAATTGAGGTAACTAGACCCTTAATGTTCATTTTTAAGTATATCTTGAACCCACATGTATAGAGGAGAAACTCTAACCAGCTATAAATGTTGAATGGATAGAACTATAACTTCCAAAAATAGAAGTGCCCGCCAAGAAGATAATACTGATGAAACTGGACCACTACCTGAGACACGGAGTGAGGTCCAAAGAGATCTCACAGAGCATTCTGAACCAAAGGAACAGGACAAGAAGGGCACAAGAGAAAGAAACATATTTTTCAGAATTTGGTTTGATTTAAAAAAGAGTGAGCTGGTGACGATTGCTATTGGCTCGTTTGCAGCAGCTTTCTCTGGTATCTCAAAGCCATTTTTTGGATTTTACATCATCACCATTGGAGTAGAATATTTCCAAGAAGATGCAAAACAGAAAGTTGGAGTTTTCTCAGCCATCTTCTCCGGAATAGGGTTGCTTTCATTATTTAGCCACACCTTCCAGCATTACTTCTTTGGAGTGATTGGAGAAAAGGCCATGGGAAATTTGAGACGGGCTCTATATTCAGGTATCAGATATTCTCTACTAGAATTTCCACACATTCACCTAATTTCTCTTTCATTGAAGGAAAAAAAAAACAAAAAAACTGAAGTTTAGAATTAAGAAGTGAAAGAGTGGCTTGTGTTAAAAAAGAAAGGAATGAAAGAGTGGCAAGTGTTGTAAATTTGACTAAAATGAGGGCTATAATATTTGCTGAAATTTGGCGCCTACTTTGCCAAATCGCATATATGAGAGTAGATGTCAATAAAACGATCCTCAAATTTAGTTTTTATTTGATATTATTACTAAATTTCTTTTGTGTATACCAAATCTGTTTAGCTCAAAATTGTATAACCCAATGCTCATTAAGGACTTTGCTCAAGTCTTATTTTGGGTAATTTTCTTGTAAATTTTTGAACAATTTTTAGTCTCGTTAAATTATCAGATTTTTAAGCCTTCCTTCAAAGTCTGTTTTAAACCTCAATAAGTGTTGAATCAGTCTGCATATATATGGATTAAATGATCTGCTGGGTTTTGTAGTCAAAATAATAATTTTGGATGTGCAAATCAACTAATGGAGTAATTTGCTTTTGAAAAGATAATACATTCTACCTCCGTACCAAAATATAAAGCTCCAAGTACATGTTTCTAGACTAAATTAGTCTTAATCGAGATACATATGCTTTAGGCCTTATATTTTGAGATGAAGGGAGTATATAATTGGTAAAGTAACTAGAAAAGTCTAGAATGGAATGAACAGACTGGAAGCTAGCTACCCCAACGAGATTTTGCGGAGTGAAATGGGGTCTGGAAAGAAGGACGGACCTTGACAGATCAGCATCACCACCACAGTAGTCAAGGTGGTTTCAAACAGTTGAGACTGCATTGACTTTGGTAGCTAAAATTGGTTAATTTCTCCGCACCCATTCTCATATCGTGGTCTAGCTAGTTGTAATTATTAAGCTGGGACGTTCGTTTGCAAGTTAGTTACAAGTTAGTTAATATATCTTGGTAATTTCGTTGTAGTCAATTTCTTGGCCTTTCTTTTGTGTTTCCGCAAAGGGTGTTCATCCAGTCATTCAAACTGACATCTAATCAACCCTCTCTGTTACGCCACGTGTCACCTCTCTCTCACATTCTTCGGTCCTTCCCGCCTTCTTTCTCTCTCTTCTGCTTACACCTTTTTCTTCCACCGCTCACAACTAAATTTGCAGCAAGCCGCAGGATACGCTCCTGCATCTTCTCAAATTCATTTTTTTTCTCCTTTCTCCTCCTCTTTCTCTTTTTGGTTTTCAATTCTCAGTTATTCTGAAAAGGTACATACATTCATACATCCAATTGCATATGCATGCATGTTATGCTATGCTGCTCGATCGAACGTAACGTTTTCTTGAACATTGGCGCAGAATCTCACGTGCATTTCTATTTTCTTTAATTAATTTTCTTTACGCTAAGAACGTAATATTGATTTCAATTCCTGAATGTATTGCGTTATTGTTGATTGCAGGGAGAGACGGAGAATTGAAAGAGTTGATTGAAGGTAGGGGAGTCGACAGCAATGTCGAATCTCGAGCCGCAGACGTTGACTCGGCGGCCGTCGAGAAGCGCCGCCATGACTACATTCTCGACAGAGGTTTTCGACAATGACGTCGTCGTCCCTTCCTCACTCGCCTCCATCACGCCCATTCTCCGAGTGGCCAATGAGATCGAAGGCGAACGCCCTAGGGTTGCTTACCTATGTATGTTATAATTCCTCGTTCGCTTCAGCAATTTTCCTTATACGTTCTTTTTTGAAATTGCAAGAAAAAGTTATAATAGTTGGTTAGTGTATTTGGCATTTTATTGAAATTGGTTTGTTTGATTTGTTGAAGGTCGCTTCTATGCGTTCGAGAAGGCTCACCGATTGGATCAGAGCTCGAGCGGGCGTGGTGTGAGACAGTTTAAGACGCTGTTATTGCAGCGATTGGAGAGGGTACGTAACTAACTAACTCTTTTCCTCCCTCTCTTTTTCTTTGCATGCAGAATGTTTTGTCTTTTTCTTATGCTTGTTCCGTAATCCACTAATCCGTACCATTAGTGAAGAAAAGTGTCTAAATGTTTATTTAAATTCAAAAGTTTATCTTTCAAAACAAAAACTCAAAAATATAGTGAAGAAAAAGGGTAAAATTGTATTAAAAAATTGATATACCAATGAAGATAATTATCATATGGAACTTTTTTATATAATTATGAATATAAATAAGATTTGATTTGACCAAGCATTATTAAGAATAATTAATTTTGTTTTGCTTTTCTTAATTCGATGCAACAAATAAATTTATGAAACTATCATAATTGTAATGGTTTTCTCCTCAATGAATTAATTTAAAAATATTTTTGAAATAATAAAATTAAATATGAGTTTTTTTTTGAGATTTATTTATTTATATTTTGACCCCACAAAATCAAGCACTTTTTTAGCTATAGTAATGGAGTCCAAATTAGTATTTGCTTAAATCACTTTCCTTTGCAAAACACACTGGATGCCCCGTCCTGCCTTCGCGTTTCGCGCTATTTCGATCTTTTTCAGCTCCGATATGCCAAATTTGTTGTTTGTTTTGTTACATCGACATATCGCCATGGACTCTGGAAACGCTGTGGTTCAATCCCCAGTGGCCATGGGTTTCAGGAACTCAATTGGGGGGGTGTTTGGGAAATTTTTCTGGAAAATAGAAATGGGGATGGGGATTGGTTAGAGAGAGTTGAAAGTGGTGAGTTTGTTTCCAATAATTGAATTTGGGTTTCCTGAAAAACTGTTCGGTACCGAACGCAACTCGAAATTGAATTGATTATTGTCTTCCTTCCTTGTTATAGAAGTAGCTTTATGCTTCCTTCTTGAACTGACATAATTTTTGAAACTTTAGGACAATGCGACCAGTCTTGCCGCTCGGCTTAAGAAGACAGATGCGAGGGAAATTCAGACTTATTATCAGCAATACTATGAGCATTATGTCAGAAGTCTTGACCAAGGAGAGCAGGCAGACAGGTATATTTCCTTCCTTCAACACTATTATGCTTAACTGGTTGGTCTTTTCCCTCTTCGCTGATTTTTTGTTTTGTTTTGTTTTGTGTGCAGAGCACAACTGGGTAAAGCTTATCAGACCGCTGGGGTGCTTTTTGAAGTGCTCTGTGCTGTTAACAAGACCGAGAAGGTCGAAGAAGTAGCTCCTGAGGTCAGTCTTTATCTGCATTCTTTTTCATTTTTGTTGTGAAAAATGTGCATTTGCGGCATTGATTTTCTCTCAGCATTCATATCTTGGAGGCTTGACAGCAATCAGTTTTGTGTATTCAGATTATTGCGGCTGCTAGAGATGTCCAGGAAAAGACAGAAATCTATGCACCTTTTAACATTCTTCCATTGGATTCTGCTGGGGCTTCTCAGCCCATCATGCAGCTTGAAGAGGTATCACTTCTGCCTTGATTGATCTGGAGTCTGTGTTTTTTTTTTTTGGAATTGCACTGAGTTTCTTGGCCTTGTTTCTATGCTATAGATTAAGGCAGCTGTTTCTTCGCTCTGGAATACTCGTGGCTTAAACTGGCCTAGTTCGTTCGAGCAAACTAGGCAGAGAACTGGGGATTTGGATCTGCTTGATTGGCTCAGAGCCATGTTTGGGTTCCAGGCATGTCAAATAGAACTGGATATGAGAAAGATTATGATTAACTGATTTTTTTTTTGTAGAGGCATTATAGCCCCCACAAATTGTTAATGTTTGTTTGTTTTCCTCAGAAAGACAATGTCAGGAACCAGAGAGAGCATTTGATTCTGCTTCTTGCTAACAATCATATAAGGCTCCACCCCAAACCCGAGCCTCTAAACAAGGCACGTAGCTGTCTCTACTTGGTCCTGTATTTGACAAAACAGTGATATAGAATTAAAATCAAAGGAGCTAAAGAGAACTATCATCAAAATTACATTTTTAGCTATGCTTTGACATGTAGTTAAAAGTTTTGCTGTTTCTTTTTTTTTAACAATTGCAGCTTGATGACCGTGCGGTAAATTCGGTGATGAATGATCTCTTCAAGAATTACAAAACTTGGTGTAAATTTTTGGGACGAAAACATAGTTTACGGTGAGATATAACAATATTCCCTTCAGCAAATATAACTTGGTGTAAAATTTGAAACATTTTATGCTGGAGATACTTATTTTGTTCATTCACACAGACTCCCTCAAGGTCAGCAAGAGATACAGCAGCGGAAGTTACTTTATATGGGCTTATATCTTCTCATATGGGGTGAAGCATCCAATGTTCGCTTCATGCCAGAGTGTCTATGCTACATATTTCACAATGTGAGTACAGTGTTTCATTTTTCACAATATCTTGTGCTAGAAGTCTTTGCAAATGAAGTGTAACTCTTTGTTTTTTTGACTAAAGTTTAATATTTCAGTATATATTAATAATTTCTGCATGTACTAAGAATATTCAACTCTAACTTCAGATGGCATATGAACTTCATGGTTTACTGGCTGGAAATGTCAGCATCGTAACTGGTGAAAACATCAAACCTTCTTATGGTGGTGACGATGAGGCATTCTTGCGCAAGGTTATAACTCCCATATACAGAGTAATTGAAACGGTATGATTTTCTCTGTTATGGACATTGTCAACATTGTCAGCTTGCTTCAGGTACCTTTCTTCTCAGTGATGAGTTATAATCAATTAATCAATACAGGAAACTGAGAAGAGCAGAAATGGAATGGCTCCTCACTCAGACTGGTGCAACTATGATGATCTAAATGAGTATTTCTGGTTAGTTTGGCTTTTGGTTACTGTTTCTTATTCAATCCGACTTTGTTGGCTTGTTTCATCTTTCGTCAATTGATAATTTATTGATTTAACGATCAATGCGTTTTGTTGCAGGTCACCTGATTGCTTTTCTCTTGGATGGCCCATGCGTGATGATGGTGATTTTTTCAAATCAACATTTAATTCAACACAGGTATCTATTCCAATGTGGTGGTCTAATCCACTTCAATGCTTAGAAGGGGGAGAAACGGTGGGTTGACATTCACATTGTTAGCAACCCAATTTCGTTTTGAGGTACTCTTTTTCCCTGCCTGAGTCTTTTTCCCACTGGGTTTTGGCTTAGGAAGATTTGATCTTTGTTCCATCTAGTGAAGTAGATTCCAATTCCGGTGAAGAGAAGAGTGAAACTCCGATAGCTACAGGCCTTAGCCCCAAACTCATAAGATATCCCAAACTTCTCTCTCCCTACCGGTCAAGCTTCTTTTGATATTGAGCTTTCCCCGGATTCTCTTGAGGTCGGGGTGGGTACTCAACAATGGGTTAAGCCTTTAGCTACGGCTGTTGGGGCAAGTCAGTCTTTAGCAGCCTAAACTCAAACTAAACAAACCTTACAGCCTCCAGGCAGGAGTCTTCCCCACCGAAATAGTTATTCTCGGAAGGAGGGAAATTACATAAGACGGGATTCTCACCCTCTTCTCTGGTATTGATGCCACCTCAAAACCTATATTCTCAGAAGCTTTCCTCTCCGTCTTTGTCGAGCTTCTTTCCTGAAGTTCAGTTACTCGCCGCAACTCTTCGAACCTCTACCTAGAGCATCTTCGAAGAGACTGAGCCAAGTAAAGAGAAATTGTCTGGGCAAAGAAAGCAAGCTGGGAAGGCACTCCCTTGCTTCCAAGATGGGAGAAGTTCCCATCAACTGGTTGGATCACTTTTCTTTCAAAGGCATTCTTTGGGTTCGTATGAATGCCAAGACATTCCGACTACACCTTCTCCACTACTGTTATGTGGGAAGTGGCATTCTTTCCTTCTCATGGTCGCTCTCTGGGCTAAGATTTAGTGAACCTTTTGGGGGCTTGGTCTTCTCTTATTCAAATGGAAAAAACCGAGTTTTGTGCTATCAAGAATAAGGAATAGCCTTTATTTTATCTACATCAGTGGCAAGGATTGCCTGGTATGAAAGAAAGGAGGGACCCTTTCTTGTTTCAATGTTTTTGCTTTAATCTTTCCTCATTTATTTATCCCTCGTGAGCAGTTACCGGACAAGGACGAAAAAACAATTTCTTTAATTTAATAAGGCTAAAGCGGGCAAGGTACTCGTCGATCCCAAAACAGGTATTTCGATTGACCTTGTACGAAATAGGAAGTCTTTATCTTCTCGTTCGTGAGCCATTAGTCCCTACTATATGGGGGCTCACTTCACTCAATCAATAGAATACTTTTTTTTTCCCTCCGGGGGTTCGGTTCCCTGCGGGGCAGTTACAGTCCGGCCCTGAAGAGCTAGAACATCCGGGATGGATGACGGGTCTCTCAATCAAGTCAAGTACTTTTATGTAACATGAGTCACATAAAATGACATAGTTTCAGTGATCACTTAGGCAATTAGTCTTAGCTAGCGCATATGCCCTTTTCAGTTAAGAAATTTTGAACTATAGGATATAGGGGCCAATGATTGTCAAACTTGTAGTCATGAGGTCGCCCGAAGAAGGGAAACTGGCTGCTTCGTTTAGGTCTGGCAGAGGGTGGTGACGGTGACAATAACCTTTTATCATAAGAGAAGGAAAAGAGCCTATTCAGTTAGTCATAAAGCTAGATCAAGAAAGCTGCGCCCAATAGAGCTTAGCCTTCAGTAGACCGAGAAGGTCTCGCGAAGCCGGTCACCGTACGCCTACGATCCTATCTGACTATTGAGGAGTTTGATCTTCTTTTGTTCCATTGTGCTTTGCTTAACACATGCAATTCTAACTTCTTTGTCCCTTAGCTGTAGATTCGAAAGTCACTCCGTTGGCGCCCGCTAGTCCCATCCTTTCTGTTGGTCAACAACCAACCACAACTCAATAGAATTCGTCAAGACTCCGGACAGAAAGAGAGTCCGGAGGGAATCATTGTTTCTCAATCAATCATGCCTCAACTGGATAAATTCACTTATTTCACACAATTCTTCTGGTCATGCCTTTTCCTCTTTACTTTCTATATTCCCATATGCAATGATGGAGATGGAGTACTTGGGATCAGCAGAATTCTCAAACTACGGAACCAACTGGTTTCAAACCGGGGGAACCAAATCCGGAGCAACGACCCCAACAGTTTGGAAGATATCTTTAAAAAAAGTTTGAACACCGGTGTATCCTATATGTACTCTAGTTTATTCGAAGTCTCCCAATGGTGTAACGCCGTCGACTTATTGGGAAAAAGGAGTCCAATTACTTTTCTCTCTTGTTTCGGAGAAATAAGTGGCTCGCGAGCCATGGAAAGAAACATCTTATATTTGATCTCGAAGTCCTCATATGGCGCTTCTTCTTCAAATCCTGGATGGGTGATCCCTTGTAGGAATGACATAATGCTAATCCATGTTCCACACGGCCAAGGAAGAATCAAAAAATAAGACAGGTCTTGCTTATAATAGTTGCTCGTTCATAAATTCACTCGACCACTTGTTAGTCTGGCTTTCGAACAGCCGGCTAAGGCTTAGGGCTAGCTATAGCTGTACCAAGGGAGGAGAGCGGTCTATTCGCTTTGGTCTGTTGAGGAACAAGATTACCAGCCCGATGTCTAAGGTTCTGATTATCTCGACCCTGCGTACTGGGCCCCTTGAGTCGTCTATTTCGGATACAGAATTGGTGATTCTAGACATTTCATTTTCTTCTTATCTGGTCTGGTGCGGACCCATTGCCTGTGCTTTGCGGTTTAATCTTCTTCAAGATCGATTATTTGGTCTAAGAAGCCCGTGCTAAACCCATTTCTCTTGATTCTTTTTCACGTAGACTATCCCCTCGAATCTCTTTCAGTCGGCGACCACTACTCTGACCTCTCCTACTTGGCGCTTCGGCCCATCCTCTGGCTGCAACCATATTGTAGGATTGGTGCTACGGTTCTTGGTGCAACTATGGATTTCCCTATTCGGATCAAGGTCATGGCAACCATAAGTTAGACCATTTGGCCCCACTATTAAGTAGAAGCCAAGGACGCATTCCCGATGTCAACCGTAGAGAAAAGAATTAGCTTTGGTTCAGAGCTTGAATCATAATATCCTTCAGTCACTCCTGGTGAGAGAAGTTCGGCTAAGCCGGAAAGATAGATCGAGTTTAGCCTCTTTATTGACTTGAGGACTGAAAGAAGCCGGTAGCAAAGGAAATGGCAGCAGTGCTTTATATAACATAACTGCTTTGAGGTCTAGAGATTCATCCCCTTATCCAGGATCCAGAAGGACTACCAGCTACTTTGACGCTTCAAGAGCTATGGACGACGTAGGATACACAGCCAACTTCCTGCCGAAGACCTTTCCAGGCTCACGACCTTCTCAATATCTCTACCGTTGGGACATGACCTTTTAGTTGGTAGAAATGATCAAGCACTACTTCCCCGATCCGGAGGATGCTCCTATCCACTGATTACCCTAACAACGGGTGAGCTTCAGTGCAGACTTCAAAAGAAAGAAGGAATGAACTGAACTACTACTGCTCCAAAATGAATCCTGCTTCAACTACTAGGTTGAGAGGGTAGGACTTGCCTTTGTGAAAAGTAGGAAGGAATATGATCGACAGAATCCTACAACCGGCTCAGGACGGATCTATCAACCTCAAGAGCAAACTAACCCAGAATAGTCATTCTTGATAGTGCCTACGGTCAGAGATCTGATTTCTCTCGCGGGGCTTGACCGTTCGGGCCCGCCCCTTTGCTAAAGCAGCCAGGGGGACCCCTGAACTTACGGGCCTACCCCGTTCGCATCCTAGAGTAAGCTCACTCCTTGGGGCCTCTCAAACACTAGGTATTTTGACATGACAGTCGCTCCGATACGATAGCGCTCCCGCACGAGGCGTGCTCACTCTCTCCTCTTTGTGGGTAGCATGTAGCAAAGATCGATTTGAGATTCCATGTGGGACCTTAAAACATAAGCTAGAGTTGAACGATCTACTTTTCTATCCTGTGGGCCAATCATACGCCTGTAAACTCTTCCTTATTATTATGTATGCCATTGACCTTTTGATAAAGCCGCCTAAGCCCTTATTTCGCCCCTCCAGTCCGTCCTTTCGAATCCTGTGGGCAAACAAAACACTTAAAATTAGAGATGATTTTAGGCAAGCTAGCAATCCATTTTGAAAGACGTAATGGAAGTTATTTTCCAATCCAAGGGCAATTGCGAAATGAAGATCTGGTTTTCGACCTATCTTTTAAAGAGAGTAAACCCCGTAATACTGGCTGCTGCATCATTCCCAGACTCTTGACTTGCAGGATCGGGCATAACCAAGAAGAATAGTGCGTACGGGCCTTGTTCTTGTTGTCTACACCGTACGTAGTTGGAATTCTACCTCGGGGCGGGGTTCGAAAGACCTTGTTAGGCACCTTTTATTTAAAGGAAGGGTTGAAGCCGGATCGAGATGCTTCACACTCACACAGTAATGGATAGTACAATAAGTAAGATAGTAAGCTGCCCAATCTCGATCGTAGATTGGAAACCTTGGAAAAGGCGGATAGCGAGACGAGATAAGGCTTTTCTTTCTATTCGATTCATACCTTAGCAGGGTAAGTTCTCCAATAAGGGGCAGATTAGATTCTATAAATAAGTAATAAGTAAAAGCCTGCAACGAAAGAAAGCTAAGGATATACAATAGAGATCTCCTTAGGTTAATCCTTGACAGAGCCTCGTGTAAGTATTCCAATCATCAGTCCTCGGCTTAGTAAAGGCTAGTCTTAAGCTTAAGTATGCCTTGAAAAGTCATCCTATAAGTTAATTTCCCGCTCATGAATCCCACTCTTGCTCTTGGTCAATGTCGTTTTGTTGGTGGGACACCTATGTCATCCTTTACTGAGGGTTTGACAGTCGTTATGGCAGTGGCCTCAGTTAGAGAACTTTTTTTTGAAGAGAAATAGTTAAAACATATATATAATAGGATCTAGTTGCTATTTATACAAAATTTAGCCCCTCTGAAACAGTCCTAGGATAGGCAGCATTATCCGACTTAAGGAAGTGAACAAGCGAGCTCGCAAGAGAGAGCTTTGGATAGCCAGTTGTTCTAGGCTCAGTTAGTCTTCATCTAGTTTTAGAAGAGGGTATCTAGTTCTAGGTTCTCTTGAATCCCGCTTTGTCTCACTTACCTGTGGGTGAATCTCTCTAAACCGAGTCTCATTACCAGGCGTGGGAAGACTTTCTATATGACCAGTCTTACTATATAGTTGAATTCCACTTTGTACCTGTTTTCGTAGCAGTAGTGGCAGTCCCGGTATTCCATGTATCAAAAGTACCAGTATTTTCACTTTCTGCCTTCTCTGCGGTTAAATGATAAGGTCCAGTTGGAAGCTGAGATCATGGAGTAGTAGTCTCGGGCTAAGCTCCTCCAGAGGAAGGCCGGTAGTAATACCTTATACCAGAAAGAGCGAGTTCCCTAAATCTAGTGGGCGAAAACATATTCCATCCGATATGAATCTGCTAGGTCAGAAAGTGATCAAGCAAATTACATCTCTATTTCATCAATAAGTCCTGAAGTACTCTTTCGATCTGTGTTTGCATGGGCAACAGCATATTCCTAACTAGTGTCTTTTCAAATGAAATATAGATATAAGCCCTTATGATATTCTATTCATAGATCGAGTCACTTCCAATTCAAGTTCTAGAGAGAGCTAGTTGTTAAGCAGGTATTTCAATCTTGCTTTCGATTCAGTCCCCCTAAAGAAGGAGCCTGCCCCAACAATCCGCCTAATCAGCCAGCCTAGTAGATATCCTGTCTGTCTCATGCAGCAAGTCTGGTCTCAGGCAGTAGGTACTTGGCTATCATAGTGGCAGACTTGGGCTAAGTCATTGAATTTCTCCCCCAGGCCAGGTAAGTAAAGAGTGTCTAGCCCCATCCCCAGTAGCACTATACGTACCAATCGTGGGAGTCCAATTGAAGCAGTAGTGAATAGACCCAATACTAGCTATTATTTGCTTTCCCTCTTCCTAGCTCTAAAGAGAAAGACGGAGAAGTCCATGCTACAAAACAAAAGCTATAAATTCAGAATAGGGGTCCCTGCCAGCTAGTCTATCGAGTATGAGATTGCTAAGCTAATCCACTGCATTTCGTGGAGTGATGATAAGAAAAGAAGGTATAGGCGAGCATCTAGCTCTGGGCTAATCCCCTTTGCGCTGTCCAGTGAAAAAACTTCTGGAGTTCTAGCTTTTCAAGCCTTTCATTCAAGTCTATAAGGCCTCTTAGAACATGAAGGATTATAGGTAGTAGGGTAAGCCCATCCAATTCTATGTAAGTTAGAGCACAAAGGGCGCCATCGATTCTTTCTTCTTTCTGCCCTGGATGTCTTTCCTTAAGCCATCGTCCTAAGGGAATCCAGCCTTGTTGATCCAGCTGAGATTGCTGATCTACCCGAGGTTCTTAAACAAAGATTAGACTTTTAGTCAATAGGAGGAGGATAACGCGAAATAATAGAAGGAAATGAGGTTGTTTCGTTTAAAAGCGTGCTTTTGATCCCTGACTAGCCTAAGATCCAATCTCAAGTTAAACCTTGAGACCTAAGATTTCAATTCATTTGAGTAAATTTTAGCTGCTTGCCAATGGTTCTCTACATATTTTAAACCGACTTCAAACATCGTCAGTTCACTGAATTCACTCAGGTCAGGAATAAATACAAAGTCAGCACTTGATGCGTAAGAATTAGACATTAGGAGCCTGCTACGCCTTAAAGAAAAGCTCGCTCTACGACTTCGCGATGAGAGAAGGAATCGAATCATATACAGATACAGATTGGTTTACGAATAAAGAGATATCACGACTTCGAAGACTGAAAAAGCTATAGGAAGATAATGATTTAGTAATTGTGCTAGACCTTAACCGCATTTGCCCCTCGCTTTTTAATAGGAGATAGGATAATCCGCAGACACATGAACTACCACATCATTTCTTTAGATTGACAGTTTAACATTCAAATTCACTTACAACTTATCTTAAATAGATAAATAGAATTTGAAGACTTATACGGCGTACGTATTTTATAGGTAGGGTTGGAAGATAGGGGCATTGAACCACTTCAAGCAATTGAATTGGCCAGGAGAGGAATGTCCCCCTGCTTGCAAGGCATTGCCTCTTCTCTTAATAGGTAAGGGAAGAAATCTTAGGTACTTAGAGATGTACTACATATACATATCGTAGGATGGCTGAGCGCCTATTAAGTAGAACTTAAAATATAAACCAGGATATTCCAAACAAAACAGTGTAGGAAATGGGGAACAGCATCGCTTAACTAAATAACTAAAGGAGTTATAATATTCTAGGTCTAGAGATCTGTGCCACTTTCTGGTCTGTCTGTTCCTCTGTATCAAGCCGTAGCCGCGCTGCCTGAAGCCTGTCAGATCTCTCTTCAACCAACAAGCAAGAAAGATGAAGAAAAGGAACTAATTGACTGATTGAATGGTGGAATGGACATCCCATGTCTTCTTTCTCAAAGTCTGTTGCCAGAAGAATTTATATTTCCTCAGTGGCATAAGCCGAAGTAGAAGCATTAGCGTACAAGACTAAGACTGATGCCGAGGCAAGAAACCCCGCAAACGCAATTCAAGAAGGAAATGTGCCTTCCACTTTCACTACTATATTTTAAGATCTTGATGTTAACCACGGGAGTTTTTTTTTGAAAAAGTAAAGGCAATGAAGCGGAAAGGGACATATTAACCGAAAGCTTCGTGCCCTAGTCCTAGTGAGGAATGACTGAAAATGAGCTGATAAACTGAATATTTGTCTGTTAAGCTTAAGCTGTTGAGGCCGGGGGAAGGTCTCCCATACGGGGATGGAGTGTGAAGACATCGATTGAAGCGATGAATTTCCAGACTAAATGAGTTACAAGACTATATAAATAAAATATATATATACGATTATAATTTTCATTTTCGTAGCGAATTGCATGAAAGTAAAAGAAAGAATAGACCCACTCTCACTCTTTAGGGCCATTCCTAAGTGAATGAAATATAGAGGAAAGTACTCGATGAAAGAAAAGCGTTTGTTTGGTTTGACTCCCCATATCTTAGCTTTATGCAATTAAAGGATTCAAGAAAGGAGGAATGCCTTCAATCCTGTACGGAGGCGTGAATAATAATGAGTATGTAAGACCCCTTCATTAAGCGAATGAAACCATAAAAGCATTTTGCTCAGGTTGAGTCTTGGAGGTTCCATTGATGGATGTAACAGACACTGTTATACTTTATACTGTCCAGATAGGTATGATGCTAGTAATTAGCAAGTCAAAATAGTATAAAGCAAATCCAATAGATTGACAACCTGAACGGAAAGGAAAGACAGTAAAGTCTGACGCTCGCTCCCCTGTAAACCTTTTGCTTACCTCGGTCTATCTCTGGTTCTCGAGGAAATAAAATAAAAAGAAATTCCTTAGATAGAATAGATCACGCCTCTAACTAGAACTAGAAATATCATAAGAGAAGAATTGGCAGGCAAGTCAAAGTAAAGTAGTACGCCCGGTTCTACCACAGCAGGGCTCAATCATGCTAGTTAGGCTATATGCTTAACACATGCAATTCTAACGAAGTGCTCTTGGACGACTCTTTGATATTCCGTAAGTAAGTCAGTACATCAAAAAAAATCCCATGTATGTCTTTCCGGATCAACCAACCGGAACAAGTCCTTCTTCATTTTTATAGCTTTGCTAAAAGAAAGTAAAGCGGATCACTTTGACTGTTCATATAGAATCATGCCAAGCTGGTTAAATAAATTCATCGAGATTGCTCCTTGTGATGCAGCGGAACCATGGCAATTAGGATTTCAAGACGCAGCAACACCTATGATGCAAGGAATAATAGACTTACATCACGATATCTTTTTCTTCCTCATTCTGATTTTGGTTTTCGTATCACGGATCTTGGTTCGCGCTTTATGGCATTTCCACTATAAAAAAAATCCAATCCCGCAAAGGATTGTTCATGGAACTACTATCGAGATTCTTCGGACCATATTTCCTAGTATCATCCCGATGTTCATTGCTATACCATCATTTGCTCTGTTATACTCAATGGACGAGGTAGTAGTAGATCCAGCCATGACTATCAAAGCTATTGGACATCAATGGTATCGGACTTATGAGTATTCAGACTATAACAGTTCCGATGAACAGTCACTCACTTTTGACAGTTATACGATTCCAGAAGATGATCTAGAATTGGGTCAATCACGTTTATTAGAAGTGGACAATAGAGTGGTTGTACCAGCCAAAACTCATCTACGTATTATTGTAACACCTGCTGATGTACCTCATAGTTGGGCAGTACCTTCCTTAGGTGTCAAATGTGATGCTGTACCTGGTCGTTTAAATCAGATATCTATTTCGCTACAACGGGAAGGGGTTTACTATGGTCAGTGCAGTGAGATTTGTGGAACTAATCATGCCTTTACGCCTATCGTCGTAGAAGCTGTTCCTAGTAAAGATTATGGTTCTCGGGTATCCAATCAATTAATCCCACAAACAGGGGAAGCTTAAGCGGAAATGAAAGAGTAGGGTGAGGGATAAGGGGGGAAGCCACTAAATGGAAGGCTTCGCTCGCTCTAACGCTCGTTTAGTAGACAGCGAGTGGAGTGCATAAGCCCCTTTAGAGATAGGGGCGAGTACTACACGAGCGAAGGAGAGCGACCTCATCTTGCTTCTGGCGAAGCCGTATAAAGGCAAACAGCTCGTATAGCTCGCAATAGCGAGCCTACTTATAGCTTTTTTTTGTTTACTTTACCGCGGGACCTTAACAAGGAAAGTCAAGAATATCATCAGTAAGAGTGGTTGCTATTGACTTATCGAGTATGCAAGGCCTTTTTTTCGTCTTTTTCGGCCTGTTGGTACTTGTCGAATTGAAACTCGAGAATCAGAAGATTCGCCAACATTACCTATTTTTTTAGTGGATTCGGGGCAAGCCCGGGGTAAGTACGTGATTTCAAATTGCATGTTATAAGCATATGATCCTCCTTTGACTGTTAAAGTACCATCTCCGCCTTTGCTATCTATGCTTCCTGGTCGCTAGACTCATTCTTCTACTTTACTTCCAGCTACTCTGCTCTGAGCTTAAGAAAGGTTCAAAAGTAGCCGCTAAAATAGGATGTTATTTTTGTAGTTTTGAATTCCAGAACTGGTCAATTCCCCTTCTCCTTTCGGGAACTCTCTTCTCTAGCTCTAGGGATTCCTATTCTATTTCTATTGACTCTTCGCCGTCTACAACACAAAAAGTTTTGGTAACTAACTTACAGATTTTGTTGTATCTTAAATAAAAGAAACATCAACATCCTTTAAGCTAAGACTACAGAATGGGGGGAAGACTACCGATCCCGAGACAGACGATGAAGCTACATTACAAAATCTGAGTAAGTGGTGGCAGACCCTTTCCCGGCCCCTACAATCAAGCAACCTCACCAATGTGAAAGAAAGGGCACCACATACATCTCGACTAGTTCGTGCCTGCGGAGCGAACAAAAACCTCTTTTGAATTCTGATTCCGACTCCGAAGTCCGGATATTTGGTTGCTTTGTACTCGACCCATGTGGTTCGGCTTGTTGCGCCACCTCACTTAACCAAACATATCCGAGAAGAAGTTATACCAGATCTACAGCACTTGCTGCTTCATGCCCGGTTGCATCTGACTCTGCTGGTTCACCTTCTAAACAGGTCTCCGCACCATCCTTCTCCTGTTGCTTATTCTTTTTCCTATATTGTGGTGGCTTATTCAGCGAGCTGGAGCTCCTACTGTTCCCGCGCCAGCTTCCACTCTAGCTCCCTTCGGCCTCGAAGATCATCAGGTTCCATCCAACTCACTCTAGTTTCTATGTTAATTGGTTTTGTACTTCTGCATGTTGGGAATCAAAATAGAATAAGATTTTCTACTTGACTTTATAAGTGATCAACTAGGTTTTTAATCCCTCGCTTACACTCTTTTGGGCTAGGTTAAGTTGGAGGTCGTACATTTCACCAGACTGTGGGACAGACACGTCCAAAAATCCTTTCTCCCCCCTTCTTGTTATAATAGACCCAGAACCCCTGCATACCTTTTTTCTACCATAAGGCCTCCCTGGCTTCTTATTTAGGTTCTATCTTTTGTAGATTAAGGTCTGGAAAGTACCCTTGCCCTGCCTGATGCTGTAGCAGCTTATACGGATGCGTTGTATCCTTACTCGGCTCGGGCTCTTTTCCAAAGCCTAGGATCAAGACTTTCGTTCCTGGTTTTGGTCAGGGAGGGCTTTCAACCTAGAATTCCTGGGCAAAGCATTTTCTTTTCCAAAGAGTTTCGCGCAAGCATCCGATTCAGCACCCGACGAAGCAGACGCTAGAGCAGCTACTAGAGAATCCGCAGACGCGGAAGTCTCAGCCGAACAAAGGCAGTCGATACCACAGGAGAATCAACCAAATCCATATCATAGGAAAGCAGAAAAAGAAAAGCTCTATCCTCCGCCGATGAATAAGTAACAACAAGGGTTGGCGGTTTTAGAACATATTAAAGAGCAGCCATAGGATGAAGCAGAGTAAGAATAAGAAACTGAATGTTTAGGCTATATTGAACCAATAACAAAGAAAGTGGGTAGCAGGTGTGGTGTAGTAAAAGGGGTTTCGAAGCTTTCTTTCGAACCCTGTGAGGATTCAGCTTCCAATTGAGTCGGTGTGTTAAGTATAGACTTTCCACATACATAAATAGGAAAAACATTCGACGTTTTGTCTCTTTTTTTCCCAATGCTGCCAGAAATATATATATATAATAAATAAGAGAAAGAAGCGGCTAAGCCCCTGCTTGATAAAGCTAAACTCAAATGCGGGTAGCTCGATCGCTTCGATTGGTTTCGGTCTAATCCATGAATGTATAGGGGTCCACCTAATCTTTCCGCAGGTACGATCTAGACGACCACATTCCTGTTGGGCTAAGTCGCCCAATCAATCCAATGGCTTCGCCCGTTAGAGCTATCCGGCACGTTCTAAGCGCAAGGAAGTCCTACTCTACTATTACTGTCTATGCGGAGGTTGATAAAGACTCATTTCCTTCTTTCCGTTTGGTTAGCGGTCAGTAGTAACTAGAGCCCACGGCAGGTGCCGCAGACCGTAGAGAGAGTTTTAGTTCACTTCGCACCGTCAAGCGCTAGTGAAAGTCAGTTTCGGTTAGCGGGACAGCTGGAAGTCGAGGGTGACTTTCAAGCAAGCAATAAATAGGCACAGTTGGAAAGCGATGCGCTCAAGCCTTTATGGATAAATAGGTAGTACATAAACTCTTCTTTGCGGTGAGCGGTACGTCTAAGTTCCGGGAGTCGCAGATCCATTTTTCTTCCGGTAGTGGAAGGCGAGATGTAGGCCTATCGAAAGTGAAGCTACAAAAATACAGTCCGATTTTCGTTATTAAAGCGGTATCCTAAAAGTACTTTCAAGGAAGGAAGCCCTTTAATGAAAACCGGACCTGAAGAGACGTAGGCCGAGACTAGAGTCCGATCCGAACCTTCACTTTCACCTGAAACCTCGATGTTTAGTGAAGAACAACCAACATGCGAATGCGAGTTTGAAGGTTGGTTTCTTTTGCTTGCGATCAATCTAGTGAGCTCTTTCAAGCCCATAGTAGGGCTTTAGGTTCAGACTGAAATCTTTTTCTTTTGGGGCCGGGCCGAGGGAGGAGAGCGAAGCGAACAAAAGAGGAGGAGGGCGCTAGGCGGTGTCAAGAGCTTGATAGTAGAATAGGTAGAGAAAAATTCGACTCGTGATTTTCAATCAATCAAGGAATGGTTCCAGGATCCTGGTAAACAGGAATGGAGCTTTCGAAGGCAGGCGTAGATCCATTACGCACCGACTCTCACATGGTGGCAGCGTATGGGGTTTTGTATCACGGAACAAGCTACTTCTATCGGTCTAGTCCGATAGAAAGACGTGGGCTGGGCTAGTTTGTCGAGAGAGGCGTTCGTATTCGACGTGAGTCGGTGGATTCGCCCAACCGGGCATAGAAAGTTCTAGAACGAATCTGGTGGGTTGGGATTCTTCATTGGTCTTCCAATTTCATCGCCGCATGAACGAGACCCCGGATTAAATATAGCGTCCGGTCGTGATTCAGTTGTCAAGATCGAGACACACGTCGTAGTTTCTCCAACCGGACGGGGAATTATACTCAAGGCAGGCGCTCAGTAGGCCATTCTCAAAGCAGACCCACGGGTGTAGCATGGTCGTCAGCTCATCCCTAACTATAGATAGAGCAGTCGCCAAATCCAATCCACATGAGAGATGAGGAACCGTTAGGACGAGGGAGAGAATCGGGCGAAGGAAAGGATGAATTCCTAAATGCAGTAGTGTTTAGAAAGTTTCCCTCAATGGATATAGTCCAATGACTAAGCAAGAGCTGACGATTGAACTAGCAATAGCAAGCAAGTAAAGTATTCAATAACCCTAGGAATGGAAAGTGAGGATTGAACTAGCAGGGTTCTATCAATGAAATCAGAATCAATCTGGAATTGTCTAGCTTAGCTATAAAGTGCAATCAATCCAAGAGCAATCCCTGCGCCTTAGTAATGATTGACTGAGAGTCACTAATAAACCTACTCACTCGAAAGTAGCCTTGTCAACTGACTATAAAACCCTCCATTCACAAGCAGTTCTCCAAGACTTCTGCCTTTCCTACTCCCATCCAGTAGAGCAATTGCATGTAAAGTCCAGCATAAAGGATTGGGCGTCCAAGCTTGACTAAGAAGAGGGAAAGGTTGAGCTAAAGCGATGTAGAGTTGGCTAGCAATATGGACTAATCTCAGCAACTCAGCAAGCAAGAACTGTTAGGTGAACTCTTTATTCTATAATATATAGAAAGAAATTCGGCCTTACGTTAGCGATGAAGCTAGCTTTGAGCTTAGATGGAAGGAACAAGGAATACAAAGTAAGAGTAAAGGGAGAGGTGAAGAAAGGCCTGTAGGCGAAGGGGAAGTTCTTGCTAACGATGGTATTCATATCGCTGAGTTGGAACACGAAGCAAGCTTTTGGATTAAGTGAAGGCGTGAGGTATCGAACACAAGCTAAGGGTTAGTAAAGTGGCTCAGGTATAGAAAGTTACCTACTACAAAGAGTACCATAGCAATGAAGAGATAGAGATCGTCTATGGATAAGGTTGAGCTAAGCGAGGTAGACTTTACAGACTCTGGATGATCCTATGCTTAATACATTCTCCAATTCAAGTGAGATGCCGAAGGCAAAGTACTTGAAGAAGGGAAGAGCTTGGCCTAGAATGAGCAAGGGATAGAGATGATGGTATGAATGCTTTCATCAACAGAAGTTTCATCCTCGGATTCCTACCTACCCACCTCAGACTTATTCATCATCGTTCTGGTACTGGCCGGCCTAATGCTTTTCCCTCTCCTATCAAGGAAGAGGCATAAGTGACTTGCTCAAAGTAGAATGTCATATGAGAAGATGTTTTCAGAATCCTCCCGTTGATGCATTGCTTAGCTAATTTAGTCTCTGTTCTCATCGCAGCTCTGGTTGAATGGAAGGGAGGTCGGCCTAATTTAGGAGTGTACCGATGTTAACGATGGTGGTGACCAACAAAGGCATGCTTTCTTCCTCCAATCGATAGCCAGCCTAATCTTTCTTGGCTTCAATCAGATTCCAAAATCAAATGAGAGAAGAGCCATAGTAAGTGGTCAGCATAGAATGAGCCTTCTTTCTTCCTACCTTTAGCATTACCATTCTCTCATCGATTACTGCAAACTCTACCCTTCTCAGTAAACTTATAGCTAGTGAATCTTACCTACTATTCTCTTTTAGTGAAGGGAATGCTCTAGCCTCTCTGCAAACCTGCACTGTCCCGGGTCTCTCAATCTTCCAATCCAGCCTCCTTTCTAGATATAGACCTGAGTGGCCTTTTTCCTTCTTATTCAATTAATTACTAGGCTTGGTCTAGCCAGCTTTCCCTTCAAAGGTAGCTATGGAGAAAGGCTGACGGATAGTGAATTGTAAGTCGGATTACTAAGTACTTCCATAGTAGAGTTATGGCTTAAATCATGTTAGGATCTTGATCTGGCTAAAGAATGAATCTTTCATTTTATAAGGAATAGAGAATAAGGACTAGGGAGGGGCCTTATTTAGGTAGGAAGAGGCTAAGGATGAGGCGGTAGACACAAAACGACTCAAAGAATTACATATATAAGAACCAGGCCACTTGAGTAGAAATTGGAAAGAAAAGGGCAGTGGGAAAGGATCCAAGAGGAAGTAGGTTTGCGGTGAGCCCCGCCCAGCGGAGACGACCAAGGTCTGGTAGCGCCGGTTCTTTGACATGCCCAGGTGATCCCTTCTGACTAAGTGACGAAAGCTTGAACTCGAGTGAAATCTTGTCTGAGTTCAGAAAGAAGTGGAACGAGAAAGCGTACTTTTTTTTTATTCCGGGAGGAATCGTTTAGTAGGGACTAATTGGTTCAGATTGAACTTGAAATGTAAATGTTTCAGGTAGGGCTAGAGAGTCAATCAAAACCAAGGTTGCTCCTGTGGTTAACCCTGGGCCTGACTAAATAAGGAAATGTTAGGGATGAACAGGTCTTGCTCTGATCTAACGCGGAAAAGAGGACCGACAGAGACTGCTGCTGTTGGATGTGGATCAGGTTTATAAGAAATAGATGGATAGTAGGGCGGGAAGTACAAGGTAGAGCTCGACCAGGTACGATACAAAAGGAATTGGTCAAGAGCCGTCTCGTGAGGTGTCAGAGCAGAGTTCAGATGAGAGGATTGGGTTCGGTTTCAGTGTACCCGCAGCTTGTGTAGCCTATGCTAAGCAAAGAAGATCTCATATAAAAGAATTCGCTTTGAGTTCGTGTTTATGGAATTCTTTTAGCAGGTCGGTCTAGGTAGTTGAGCTTCCTGTCCCACTTCATAATGAAAACTAGGTCTTCTTTTTTGGCTTCAAGTCAATTTAACTTTTTAAAAAGCTTGTTTTCGTCTAAATGCTTTTTTTCCTTCCTAAGTTACATAAGATAGTGATAGTTTTATAAAACACCGGTATTTGTATCATCAAGAGGAAAGTTAGAAGGTAATCGGCTTATTTCAAGAATTAATTCTTTTAGACCTGAAAAGAGCGATAATGCCGCAAAAGCTTCTGTGGCTCAAGGTCAAGCAAGGCGGCCGTCACTCGGCTTTGGAACCACTGCTTGAACATTTTGACTCCTCTCCGGATATGGTGCTAAGGCTCAACTTACCACGCTGATTCAATAATGGCTCTGCCACCGGGAAATTTCCGACTTTTAATAGAAAGAAGGGATGGTCCTACCTCTCCCTTAGCCTTATATAATAAATATCCTTCCTCCTCACTGGATGTCAGAGATGAGTACTATCCATATTCACCGGAAACTCCAACTGGGAAGATTTGCCTCCTTACCCAATCTGCATTATTAAGGATAGCCATGGTATTTTTTTGAGTCCTAATACATCTATTAGTTTACTGGTATTAGCCTAGTACTGTTAGGAGAATGTGAATGTCCAAGGGACCAGGAAGCATGGAAGGTAAAGTCTTATTACTAAATTCAATAAAGATTCATTCCTCATAGCACTACTAACACTGGCTGGAGAGGATTACCCTGGAATAATAGCCATACATGGAAAACTACATAATTACAAGAATGTCACTTGACTATATTTAAAAAACTGACACTATGCTTACACGGAGTCCTAAGGACGCAAGTCAAGCTCGTCCAGGGCTTATATTGTTGTCTCTGCCAGGTCTAGGAATTTGATTGAATTTTTTTTCTCTCTTCTCTTTAGGACCAGTGTCAGTTGGCGTGTAAGCGCTTTATAAGACCTAGAAGCCTGAGAGTTCATTTCGTAAGCGAGTGTTCAGTGTGAAGTACTTCCATTCGCCCCTCCTCCAATTGCGGACTCCTTTTAAGAAGAGTTATCAAGCGCAAGGAAAAAGACTAGCAAGCCAATTACAGTCTTAAGGGTTGTAGTTCTCTTTGCTGTTGTGCCAAGCAAGGTAAGGATATTGAATTAATGCCAAGAAACATCTTGGCTACCTATATCTTGCCCTTGTTCGAGAGAAGAATCCGCAGCTATTGAATCAGCTGTTAGAAAGGGACGAAGTGGCTTAGTTGAACATAGTGGGACGGAAGGTTCAGAGGCTTCCCGTCCCCGGATGGTGTAAGTCCTTCTCTTACTGTTGAAGAAAGCGAGAACGGTAAGTACTAAACTGATAGAAGACTCCCACTTGTGGCTAATAGTCTTTATTGTGGGGCACCTTTCAGGTTCTGGAGAAAGTGCATTCCTAGGCGGTAGCTTTCCAAGAGAGCCCTACGGCAGTGGAATCGGCCGATAAAAGAAACCTTAGGGCTGGGAATCACAAGTGGCATAGAGATCCTTAGGAGTACGGAGCAGTTGTTACGCCAGGAAAGGCAGGATTCCGTCCCACACAGAACGAACTCTACTAATGTCTCTGACTTATTCCTCCCCCTGGCCGAAGGTCAAATAAGGATCCGCTTTAAAGGGTAATAGACCGACCAGCCGGACGAGGACAGTGTTTTCGGGAACCAAGTGGCGCGCGCCTTAACTGTACCAATGAGCGGTACGGGGCTTCGGAGCGAAGGAAGACAAAATGACTGAAATTACTTTCTTTTCTGGCGAAAGCATTCCGTAAAAGGTGAGAAGAGTGCGGCCCGAAATAAATAAGTAGGGCGTCCTCAGTACTTTGGCTTCAAAAGTTTCGCTACGCACCTCAGTCCTTACTCTTTCGAGTAAGCAAGCGCTACGCCCCTTTGAAGATGGCCCATATGGGGTGGGTTCCTACTTCGCCCGCTATAACTCTTCTTTTGCTGCCGGCCTTCGAGAGCCTTTTTGGTGCATCTAAGACTGAAAAGAGTGATGTGAAAGAATGGCACAGTCATTTCTATTCTCGCTTTCTTTCCAGCACGGGGATTCGCCCGAACGATCTTACCGCTAGCCAACATTTGATTTTTTTTTTCATAGGAATGAATTTATCTCTTCGTCTTGATGCCTGCTATCTTCCTAAACAGGAGAGAAAGAAAGCCCCAACCTCTTCCTTCTTATACTAAGAGTCATATTCAAAGATATCCCCACACCGATAATGCCCTATCCCTTTATTTAGGGACTACCTTCGAGGAATTCCTCTCGCGTCCCTGTATTGATAAGAGCGCATTATCTAACAGCTTTGAGACCGAGGCAGCCATCCTCTTGCCAATCCTAAACAAAAGAAAAGCCTACCCACCTTCATTGGAAGAGTCAGGGGCATTTACCTATCAGTCCTAGTCCTAAGGCGCAATCGGAGCACTAAGCCCTTATACTTACTGCTTTACTCCGTAAATTAGACCTCCTTCCCCGGTGCCTGATGGTTATTTCGGATTATGTGCCTGAGTGGTCTCTTATAACTATTGATTAAACCTCCTCGGGCATTAACGTTGTCACTTCCTTTATTTGAAAATCAAATATAACAGAAGCCAAAAATTCATCATCCAACGCCACTGTTCCATGCAAGTCAGATTCGAGCACCCTCGATGTAGACTTGATTCTGCAATTCGATTAGTAGCTGCAGATTAGGGTGAGTGCCTATACCCGCGGGAGTCGCTGTATTTGCTAGAGCAAGGTTGTTCGCTAGCTCGAGCCAGGTGTGTGGTTCTTGAACATTACAATTAGAAAAGGTAAAATAATGGGACAGAATTTCCGAACATTTATAGAGTAATGTTTGCGGGGAGTCCGTAGGATCCGGATTTTGAATCCTCTTTCTTCCCAATAGAGTTGCAGATTCGGCTCAAACTGCTCAATGCGGGCAATCTTTCTACCTATTTGTTTGGTTAAGTTGATCTTCGGGAAGGCCGAGCCCCCCTTCGGTCCTTCTTGTAGGTTAGGTTGTTACGGGAAAGGGCTTCGGTTGAGTTCTGTTTCGACGGCTTTAGTTTGGAGGATCTGAAAGACTTCTGCCGGTGCAAGCGATCTCATAGATGGATCACAGGGAATAACTCAAGATAGGAAAGCATTAATCGCCGGCCGGCAAACAAGCCTTCCCGTAGTCTTTCCGCCTATGTCCCTTAGGCTCTCTGTCCTGCTCCCCGAAAGAGGAAAGCAAACAAGCCACCAGCACTTCAATCAGTAAAGCTAGCCACTCAACTCGCTCTCTTCAAATTCCCTTTTACATTTTATTTCAGATCCTCCACCTAGCCAAGTAGGTCTCAAAAGGTTTACCCCGCATATGCTTAGTCGCCGCAAGCTCCATATAGGTTACTTTGCGGGCTACTGAATAGAATCTTCGGTGAAAGGCGTCTACCATATCGGCGCAACTATTGATCGAGTGCGTGTATACCACGTGAATGCGACACCCGAAAGACTAGCAGAAAAGTGCTTCAGCAACAAACTCTCATCGTGAGCAGTGTCTCTGCTGGCAATTTCGAAATTACTAATATGCTGCTCTCGAGATCTCCACTTCCATCATACAACCGAAACCAGCTAAGGAAGGAGCGATCCATAAGAATCGCCTCGAATAGCCATAACCTCATCTCGCCTTCCACCGCACCAGCAAGAGGAAACCGAATTAGAGCTGAAAGAATACTAGAGCCATCGTAGGAGAACCGGATTCTTGACCGATCGACTTTTGCCCGAGGTCGTTAGGTCGAATAGGCTAGGTTTACGAAAAAGAGACTAAGGATGGACATGACATGGGGGATGAAATCCACCGCTTCTAAAGGAAAACCCTTGTCCGTTACCCATTGACTTCAACACTTCAATTACGAAAAACCTTTAAATTAAATTCCCTTTGACTTCGACTTAACCAACCGCAAGTAAAAGAGCTAGCTGAAAAGCCTGCTTGGCTTGCCCTACTGGCACCGTCCCTACAAGAATCCCTAACCCGTTTTAGCTCCTAATACAGAGCTCTAAGTTATTGTTATTCTGGCTTGTGTTCCTTGGTCCGTTGCTTGCTATTCCTATTATAGATAGAAAAGCTCCTATTCCGCTTCCTCTTGCGCCTGATCCTCTTCCGCAGTTCTTGCTTCCTTCACTTACTTACTTTACTACCTTAGAAAGGAAGAAGCTTAACTCATACGAGCCTCCTTGCATTGTCGCTCTACTCTTTTCTCGCTGTCTGGGAGCTCCATTCATCACCCCTATTCACTTACGAAGCAACCGGACTCGCCTCAACAAGAGAAGCTGCATCCCGTAGGGAAAGATAGCAGAAAGAGAACCGCTGCTTTGACTTGACTCTCCCCTGTAACCCTTTGCCCTCCTGCCTGCAGATTGCCACAAAAGACGTGTGAGTACGCCCCTCATGCTTTGCGTTGCCAGCTTTGCTTTGTCCAACCCCTTTGACTCCCTGCACCTATAAAATAACTATACCCCACTTAAGGCTTCTTTCGAGGCAGTTAAAGACGGTGGAAGGACAGCATTCAAACAATTTAACAATTGCCTGTTGAAAAAATCCTACGTTAGAACCAGACTTTCAGCAATCCCAGAATGCGGGTGGCAGTGGGATGTCCTAAATCCCTTTGATGAATCCCATCCATGGAATTTCCGGAAGAGTCACTCGCCAGAGCAGAGGAAGGGAATTCGGAACTCAATCACCAAGTTTACCTTCCCATTGTCTATGCCAGCAACAAAGGAAGAGGTGAGCTACCAACTCGTCACCTCCCCTCTCGTTCCACTTCTGTCTGTTCTTTCATTGTCAAGTGTCGGACTCTGGTCTTTTTGGAACAAGAAAGTGTTCCGTGAGTGAGATTTCCCCTCTCTTCTTTAATCTTCCCAAAGCTCACTAATTTAGTGAGAGAGGCTCTAATGCTGCTAGCGACGGGTAGCTACTAGGAAGAGTTTACGGTATGAAATTTCTCGACTATAAAATTTCATAAGAGAAGAAAGCTGCTAGCAGAGGGAAGTTCTACACTTTTTTGTTTGGATTGATCGAGTGTACTTTTTCTTTTCGAGATTGGCTTGGTGTGCAGTGGAAAGAGGGTGGAAAAGAGTGGTAAGGGGGAGGGCGGCGCCCCTTGCTGTAGAAGATCGAGGAACGTAGTGTCGGACTATTATACCACTTAACCGGCTTTTCTTTGGGAGAGGTAAGGTATAGAGCTTGAATCCCCCAGCTGACATCTTATTCTCCATTGGGCATCCTCATGGCATCTACTTCTTTAAATAAAAGATAAAAAGCTTTTGCCGCTCTTTCCTTGGCTTTCTTTCGCGTACGTGTGCTCGTCTATCCTTTAATAGATAGAAAGAAGCAATTTCTCTGTTCGAAATCAAGCTACAGGCCATCTTTGATGGCGGTAGAACAGCTAGCAAGAGGTGCCCAGGTACCGTTAACAAGCTCATGAATTTTACTTTGAAGCGAACCGCGGCCACTAAAGGAAAGGCATTGGTTCGCTTTCGTTTGTGGAAGGCCCATGCATGAATGAAGTGAGGCTGCATCCCATTATCTTGTTGCCTGAATTTGATACCAAATGAGCGAGCGGAACTACGTTGCTGGCGAAATACGCGAGTTCGGAAAGTGGTTACACGAAGACACTTCACTTGTCTGACTTCAACGGGGACTCCGTTATAAAAGAAAAGATTGAACGTTGGGATAGAGAGTCTGAGTGAATTGAATGAATAAGACAAAGTGAGAACTCGACTCTTACCTTAGAAACGAGAAAGGTGGAGCTTCTACCATATGCTTTACACATGCTTGGCGGACTATCTGAAGTTCTTCCAGCTATAGAAGTGGAACGAATGAACTATTCATAACTACTTTACGTTAGCGGATGAGTTCCTTTCCTCTACCTTCTCGTACGAGTTTCAATCACAAAGACTTGAAGAAGCGCTACTTTTATCGATTCTGAGATGAGAAAGAAGTAGAACGAGAGTGGATCGCGGGGGAATGCTTACCGATTAGTAGATTAGAAGCATAGTCCTAGAGTGGCGAGATGTATCCTTATTACTATAATAATAAGAGGAGATTTCTTTCTAGACTGGTTCTTATCCCCAGTCTCTAAGACCGTATCGTAGAAACTTAACTGCATTATTTTGCTTGTCTTCATTGGCATCACGCTATGCCTGGTGGTTTGATGTTAACTTTCCTAACTTACCTATTCTGGGTGCTGTGGTATGCGTCCTCATTCACCTACCTTCGGAGACTGCAATCAATACAGGGCTACAGTCTTAGCTCTTACTGTTAATCCCCAGTTTAGCAAGAATCTCCTGTTCTTATTCTCGAAGAAGTGGACAAATCTGCTTTGGCATGAAGAGAGGATGCATAGGATTTATGACTAGTAATCAGTTAAATTTGCAGCGTAAACGGTCTTAGCATGGTTAGCACTTCCCTGTTAATGCGTAGGCTATTTTAACTAATCCGAATCTGAAAAAGAGGAGGGGGTTTTTAGGCTGTGACAAGGTCCAAAAGAGATAAGTCTAGCGGGAAGAAGGGCGAATCCTTCCATAAGAAGGAGCAGAGGCAAAAGGCGGCAGGGGGAATTTTGCGAAGGGCGACCCCTTTCACTAAGGGGAAGGGATCTGACCAAACTATTTAGCCAAGAGGAGAGCACGCCGGTCGCAAGAAGAAGTAGTTTCATCTTTGTCTTTCATGACAAGGAGTCTTTAAGAATCGGATTGTAAAGGTAGCGTTTCGGTTCAGATGAAGGAGTGTAAATAGTAAGAGGAGAACCAGCTTTTCTCTTTCTCTAGTTTGATGCCTTCTTTTCGTCCATCATCCGTTGAAAGAGGCACCCAAGAGATGGGTATGATTTTGGTTCAAGGCTCAAGTGATTCACCAACGGAGTCTAGGCCGTGTGGTTAAGGGGGCCCTTTTGTGTAGGGTACTTTTATTTAGATGGCTGAGCAGCTTTGTTCGGAATGACTATGACTGGGCACGATGAGTATGAGTGAAAGGGCACTTTCGAAGTCGAAGTAGCAAGATCGGGTTGACAGCCTAGGTTCCCTTAGCGGTCAGACTCTTTCAGGTAGAAAGAAAAAATTCCCAAATGACGGAGTTCAAATCTCAGTCACTAGCTTATGAGTAATATGCTTAACACTAGCTTGTCGAACATCCAACTACTTAAACTGGGACGGGACCAATCATGTTGATTGCCTATCCGACCCAGCTCTAAAAACTGGTTTGGTTTTTGAATCACAGACTTTATCCTCTCAATCGGAGAGGCCTCTAGTCCCCAGTTCTATTATGAAATCCTATTTGTTTTTCTTTCTTACCAAGGTAGTTGACTTGCTTACTTGTTAGAGTCAGGAAAGCAGACATTGCGGATCTTCACTTCAATCATAGGAAGCAGAGAGGACTGGATCTGGATACCATAAGGCACATGCAACAACATGAAAAGCGTCGGATAAGAGGATGTGACCATGAAGAGGTTGGGCTGGTTTTGAGTTGGATGTTCGAGCAAGCGTAGCCTTCAGTGCTCTACGATCTTCGTTCTATTCTACGGCTACTTGAAATCGTTAGGTTAGTCTCGGGTATCTTGTTAACGTTACTGCGCTTTAACGACACCGTAGTGGCGGTTTTAAAGATAGGATAGCGAGGCATGGAAGCTATCTGCTATGCTATTAGAGGATTGATTTTATACTGTAAACACACCACCCTGTTGGCTGTAGTTTTAGCTTGTATATATGAGAAATTAACAAGAAAAAAACGATATTTTAAAAAGAATTCAAATCAGAAATTTTTCTACACAAAACAGGGAAAGAGAATGAACTAGAACAAAGCGGATTTTATTCATTCCACAGCACTACAAGCATTTTTTTACATGGGAGTACATCCTATGGGAAGCTTACACACACATAGACCAGCCACACAACTAAACACAACATAGAAATAGAAAACAGCAGAGTCCTCTAGTTGCCCCCATTTCCTCCATGGAGGATTGCTGCTGCGACGACTAGTTCTTGCCGCTCGAGGAGCAGAGCCCTCTGGAGGTCGTCCAAAGCCCGAATCTGGTCTCGGGTATTTTGCATGTTGCCACCCGCTCCAGATTGATGGGCTTAAGATGTTCCCCTCAGAACAGCAGCATAAAAGCTATCGCATAAGCGCGGAAGAGCACTTTTTATTCATTAATTAATAGCAGAAGTACAATAGGGGGGACGCTTACGTAGACATATAAAAACCAGCCAAACAACTAAACACAACATTACAACAAAAAGTTAACAAACAACATATTAAAGACTCTTCTAGGTCCCCCTGCGGCTGCGGAGGGCCCCCCTCACAATGAGGTCTCGTTGTTCTTGGAGGAGGGCCCTCCTCCTTTCTTCCAGACCGCGAATGCGGTCCAGGATCCGTTGCATGGCTGCAGCCACAAGCGCTGGATCGATGGGAGGCAGGTGCTCCCAAAAGGCAGCCAGGGTTTGCTGCCGTTGGGCCTTCTCGGTATCGATGTTTTGAATTTCTTGATCTATTTGGGAAAGTCTTTCAGCAGTTGCTGGATCCATCTCCCTTTGCTTTGCCAAATAGAGAAAGAAGCGTCCTATTTATAGGCGCGGGGGTCCATTAAGAAAAAAATAAAATCCTTAGTTTTTTCGCGGGTATCGCCACGCGGCTTAATCCCTCTAACTCCCTCAGGAATAGGAGGCAATAATAGAACGCACATCAGAGAAGAGAGTACTCCCTTTCTAAATAAATAAACAAGGCCCTCCGCGTCCTTTCTTAATAGATGGAGCAATCCTCACTCGACAGCTCGAAAGCGGATCAGTACAAACCCACGTGATCCGTATTCGCTTACGTACCAGGCGTGCTTCGTCGTACCCTGACAACTCCTCTTTCACTGGCTTCTACTTGTCTTTTACTGGCTTATTTGTACCCAGCTTCATGATGGAACTCCCCTCGGCCAATCGTCACTCGACAGCAGCTCCGTCCTAGCGTAGGCGAAAGAAGTCAAGCCTCTGCCTCTATCGCTTGATTGAAAGGATCAGACACTTTCCCCTACTTTTGACAGCAGAACGAATTATATTATAAAGATAAGTAAGGTAAACTTGCTTTTGCCGATTGCACTCGGATAGCGGCCTGGGCCGTCCTGGAATGGGAATAAAATGAATTAGATGGACTGGACTTCGATGGGCTTTGTTTGGAAAGGTGGCATTTCCGGGCCAGGGCTGAAAATGGATCTGAATGCTAACATTGGGCTAACCTTCACTCCACTCCAATAGAATGGGGAAACGAGCAGAAGCATATTTTGTCTGCCATCCCTCAGGGCAAATCCGTGTTCATCACAGGCTCTGCTGGGACTGGTAAAACCCTATTGCTTGAGGAAATAAAATAAAAAAATTACCAATTTTGTCATACAATAAGATCCAATTTGTTTGGCCCATTACCTTGAGTGAGGCCGAACGTGTACACCTTTTGTTATGAAGATGTGATCTTATCCACCGATGGGTCTTGTTCTAAGCCCAACCCTCTCGTCTTAGGGTAGGATATCCAGAAACCTTAAATCACGGGAACTTCCCCTTTTTGGTGGACAACCTATGTAGGGCTGACTAAGCCCACTATCCTACCTAATAGGGTCCCATCTTGTGTCGGGTTAAGGGCGCTTAGTGGAACCCAATTTATGCATTTGTAGTCTAGGACGTTGCTTGGCATTGGGCTTTAGTTAAGCCTATATCCATTTCAGAATAGGATCTTTTATGTAGCCCAACTCTTTGAATTTGGATAGATCCGGAGGACAGGACCTTGGCCTTCTTGCATAGACTTGGGCTTGCTTTGATGATGGGTAGGCTTGTCGTGCTTTTGCCCCCCTATCTAATCAAGGGGCTTTCATCGAGGCTGGAAGACCAAGATGCGAATTACATGCTTATCAAATCAAAAATGGAATCATTTTCAGGGTTTCAGAGATAAGATAGTGAGGCTTTGCCTATACGAAGAATAGGCCTTCCCTATAGTACTGGGGCTACTAGGCAATCGGACTTTTCCCACTACCGGGACGACTATTTACTTCCTTACTAAAGGACTTAATGATCCAGGGAGGAAGCTAGTCTAGAGAGAAGCAGAAAATCAAATAAATAAGGTATAGAGCACCCTACATACCTTGCTCAGAGAGAGGCAAAGACAAGTGCTGTTGAGGTACCGGTTC